TAACCCTGCTGTGCAAAAATGGGATATGCACTTGAAATGGATGGCCGAGTTATGATATATATCATGAGCGATACGGAAATGGATCGAGTAATTTGTTCCTTTATCCAAGAAAAAGTCTTTCTAGTTTGCATGGTCCAACCATTGAGCCCAAAAATGTCTACAATAAATTTGGTAGGTCGCTAACCTAGTTCCCTATCCGCAATTCTGCTATTTACTGGAATAATTTTACTGGAATAAATAATATTAATATATAGAATAAATCTTTGGGATGGGTAGAAAAATAAAGAGTAAGTATGATTTTACATGCTTTGCTTCTGTACAACTACAAAGTAAGAAACGTTAGAATTGAATTGGATTAATATCAGTAGATCCTTTTTTAATCATTCATTGAATGATAAATCACTACAAGTGACGGAGAAACACGATTTAAATAACGAAAAATCCAAAATTTAAATAGAGTATCTAGAATGACTGGAAAAGTAGAAACAAGACCAGATATAATTTGATCATTATGAGCAAATCCAAAATCTTTGTAGACAAAGCCAATCATTAGTTCCCAACCATGGGGCGAATGGAATCCGATACATAAATCTGTTAATAAAAGAATCGAAAAAGCCTTTATTGTGTCACTTAAGTTATATAGAAATTCCTGAGCCCAAGAGTTAAGAATAACAAGTTCTTTATTACCCAAAATTGAATAACCACTTAGAATAACGAAACAGATTATATTTGTCAAGAAGTGCAAAATCGTATGGATATGATCCTCATTGTGTATCTTGATTAATTGGAGCGTTTCTTTGTGAATTCCTATACGAAGGTGTGTCTCCGAGTATTCCTTGATCATTTCCTCCAAAAGAAAGATTTCCTCCAATTCTATGAATTTTTCTAGAATATTTTTTTCTTGAATATCATTCAAAAAAATTTCAGATTGCCTAGTATTCCACCAATAAGTAACCCAAGATTCCAGACTTTTATTAAATGAGAGAGAAATCCACCAGGGCAAAAATACTATAGATGCAAGATATAAAAGAGGGTTGAATGCTTTCTTTTTTGACATTTTTTCATTTCGTCTATGAATTTTTAATGAACTGACCTCATTAGTTGACTCTACGCTATCCAATATTTCTCTCATGCATGAGTTCTATTACAAAGTATCGAACTTATGAATCTATTCACTGTTTTGTTTTTTATTTGTGATTTCGGAGTTAGTCTTTGAATGTAGAAAGAATACAGATTCGAATTCAAAGAGTTAACAAAAAAATATTATATTGTTTCCAGATATAGTAATTGGTCAAATTCGAAGCAAGTATCTCCCTTTTCGACGAATCAATGACTGCCTGAAAAAACCGCTTTATTTAGGTAATGAATATTCTTTTCTATCATTATATCAAAATATCTTATATTTTTAAAAAATTTCACTGACTACTCAGAGTCCGGAATAAAAAAATTTATGTATTTCGAACTGCTTTGATAGAAAATAGAAAGGATGAATCCATTTTTTCGATTTGTTACTTAATTTTTTTTGTTATTGAATTAAGTTGTGTAGATTTCCATACACATAAAAGACCACAAAAATGGTTTTGTTTTGTGGTTGTTACGTTACGTATACGTCTTCTTTGACTAGAATGAGCGTTATGAAGAAACTTCAGTTAAGTTATGGTATAGAAAAGGGGGATTCTTTAGTTTTTCCTTCCTGCTGAAAAAGCATTCACCCTCTCAGCTCATTTCTCAAAATACTTCAATCGGTACACGCAAGAAATAGGCCAATTCGGCAGCTTTTTGTTCGATTTCCCGTGGAGTAACATTCTCATCAGTACGAGTCAAGGGAATGGCCCCCTGGCCTCTGATATCCATATAAAGGACACGGCGAGCATAAATACCCTCTTTAACTTCTATTCTGACGGACTGAATATCCTTTATAAGGAATCGGAGTAAGATGCGACGATTTTTTCCAGGGAATCCCCAACGAAAAATACACACCATTCCTTCTTTTCTATCGAATCGATCATAACCACCCCCTACATTCCACGAAATTGTGCACCACAAATAGGAGCTAATAAAGAGACCCGCGATCCCATAGAAAGACATCACAATCCCTTGTGGAAAAAAAAGGATTTGCTGAGACGGAAATAAAGATATCAAGTTTCTCCCAAGATAACTGGAAGTTCCAACCAATAAGAATCCTAATGAACCTAAAAAAAGGATAATGGCCCAGCAGAAATTACTTGTTTTTCGCGACCCCGTTATAGGTTGTATCCATATATGTTCTGATCGACAACTCATACTTGATCTGGTTTCGTTTTATTGGAATTGAGAGAATACCCTAGACTTTACTCTTTTTGTTTCCGAAGTAACTCTCATCAACTAGTACTAGTTTGATGTTAACCTTTAAGAGTAATTTATCAAATTGGTTAGATCTAAAATAAAAAAAACATACCCTTCGTATGATCCCATCAATATACATATAGATGTACCGATTTTACAGTTCAGCCATCCGGCG